TTCAACTACAAGGGTTCACTATCTTCCCACGAATTAGTGAATTAGGTAGGATTTTTTTTTACAGAAACAGAATAACAAACAACGAATTAATCTTCATAAATTCGATTTCATCGTAAATGTGAAATACTTATCTTATACAAATTACAAATAAAAAAGAAAAGTGCGGGAGAGATAAAAAAGATGCAGGGTCGTTTGTCTGTTTGGCTAGTCAAACACGGGCTAGTTCATAGATCTTTGGGCTTCGATTACCAAGGAATAGAGACTTTACAAATAAAGCCCGAGGATTGGCATTCCATTGCTGTTATTTTATATGTATATGGTTACAATTATCTCCGTTCCCAATGTGCCTATGATGTAGCACCAGGCGGACTGTTAGCCAGTGTGTATCATCTTACGAGAATAGAGTATGGTGTAGATCAACCGGAGGAAGTATGTATAAAAGTATTTGCTCCAAGGAGTAACCCTAGAATTCCGTCTGTTTTCTGGGTTTGGAAAAGTGCGGATTTTCAAGAACGAGAATCTTATGACATGTTGGGAATCTCTTATGAGAATCATCCACGACTGAAACGTATCTTAATGCCCGAAAGTTGGATAGGGTGGCCTTTACGTAAGGATTATATTGCCCCCAATTTTTATGAAATACAAGACGCTCATTGAATGATAAGAAACTAAATTACAACTTCGAATATTCAAGGAATATTTGTACATTCTCTTCTAGCTCAAACAGAGGAATTGAGGTTTCATTCGTATTCTTATGGATAGCTAATAAATAAAAAGAAATAAAAGACAATACATCATTGAGATTCTCGATTTTTGAAGAGACTTTTTTATTGTATTTCGGACGAGCCGAAACAATAGGATGAACAACAAGGGTTCTGTACCGTGAACTTTGTATCGCGTACATCACTTAGATGAACTCTAGAGAGTCGCATAGAAGGGAATGAAGAAGAGGAAAGATAAGCAAATTGTTTCTTTTACTACATTCTAATAGAATATTAGAATAGACTCTTTGCTCATTTAAAAAAGATAAAATAAATAAAAAATAAATAAATAAAAAGAGGGTTTACTCCCAGATACTTAGCTAGATAAGTATGTATTATGTCGATCCATACCAATTAATTTGTAGAGTAGATACTCATACAAATTAATCATATGCCAGGAACCAGATTTGAACTGGTGACACGAGGATTTTCAGTCCTCTGCTCTACCAACTGAGCTATCCCGACCATTACCGACGCATTATCCTCATAATACTAGATGACTTGGGTCTATGTCAATTAAAAATGAAAACAAAAAAAAAACGAAAAAGTATTAAATTAAAAGTCTCGAACGGAAATTTCTTGGATCTTTAAAAGGAAGACTTTGTAAATTTCCATATGAGTAATCATATGGATTATGAATCATTCAAATAGGTATTCCTTGCTCAAGAGATTTGTACGTATATCATATATATCACAATATATCACAATATATCACAAGACTTGTGCTGTGATAAGAGAACAAAATTCTGCTAGGATACGCTTGTAAAATGGCAAAGAATAGGATGAATGAGAAACAGAAGGAACTTTGAACCACTAACAAAAAGGGTAGGATAAAATAAATAGATAGCAAACGGACTTTTTGGGGTTGGGGATAGAGGGACTTGAACCCTCACGATTTTTAAAGTCGACGGATTTTCCTCTTACTATAAATTTCATTGTTGTCGGTATTGATATTGACATGTAGAACGGGACTCTATCTTTATTCTCGTCCGATTAATCAGTTTTTCAAAAGATTTATCAGACTATGGAGTGAATGATTTGATTAATGAATATTCTATTCGATTCTTTCTTCAACTTGGAATCGATTCACAACAATTCTTTTTATTTTTCATATAAATAAATTTTGCATATAAAAAAAAATACGGGTTCGGGTCGTCTTTTTTGAGATAGTTTTTCGTTAGTATACCTATTTTATTTATTATTTATTTATATGGGTATATCTTTATATAGGTATATCTTGCATCCTTTCTGGAGTTTCGATATAAGGATTCCTTTACCAACAGTCAACCCCATTTGTTAGAATAGCTTCCATTGAGTCTCTGCACCTATCCTTTCCTTTTTTTATTATTCTCGCTTGCTGAACTTTTGTTTCTGTTTATTTTCGTAAAATAATAGAATAGGATTTGGCTCAGGATTGCCCATTTTTCATTCCAGGGTTTCTCTGAATTTGAAAGTTATCACTTAGTAGGTTTCCATACCAAGGCTCAATCCAATTAAGTCCGTAGCGTCTACCGATTTCGCCATATCCCCTTTGTGTCTTGAGATTAGGATCTCATTAGGATGCCCTTCCTTCCCCCCTTCTCCCTCCTTTCCTTTCCTCTTTCTTTCATTTGTTTATTTTCTTTCTTTTTATGCGATTTAGTAGATATAGATAGTGATTCTTATATCGAAGGGTCTTTCCCTATTTTTTTATTTCTTTTCTTGTTTATCTTCTTTCGTCTCTATTGGAGACCCATATT